ACTTTTGATACACTCTATCACTTTGAAATATACAAAGTAGCATATGATATATGCTAATATCCAATCGAAATTAGAAAAAGTGAAAAGGTCAAATAGTCTTCTTCACAATCTTATATCTATTATTAAGTAATAATCTAATACAAGTAATTCCAAACTTCTCATAGATGTAGAAGAAAAGTAAAAACAAACAAAAAATCACCTTTTCATAATTTTTTTTATTGATAATACAAAATTGTCAAAGAATTGTTAACAAAAATTTTGTTCTTGTTACAAGCTTGATGTTGATAAATACACGAATCTAGAAATTCATTTCGGACAATTGAACCTTCTCGAACTGTTTCTTTTTAAGAACCAAAAAGATTTGTGCCAAAATAACAGATGCAAAGAAGAACAAAAGACCTTGTACGCGCAGTGGGTCTTGAAGTACTATTTCTGCGTCTCCCTGACCAAATCCACCCACATTAGGATTACTCGTTAATGGTTGATCAAGTTTGATAGATTCACCCTCTGAAACAAGAAGCTCTGGTCCTGGAGGGATAATATCAACGACTTCACGTCCATCCGAGGCATCCGCTAGGTTTATTTCGTATCCGCCTTTTTCCTTTCGTACAATTTTCTTTACTATACCCGTTGCTGTGGCATTATAAACTGTATTATTACTCTTGCTTCCGTCAGGATAAATCTGGCCCCTTCCCCTGTTACCGCCCACATATATCGGATATTTTAAGAAGTGGACATCTTTCTTAGTGGCAGGATCCGGGGAAAGAATGGGAAAGGTAATTTCACTATATTTTTGTCCAGGAACAGGACCTATCACAAGAATATTTTTTTTATTGGGGCGATAGCTCTGAAAATAAAGATTGCCTATCTTTTCTTTCATCTCTGGAGAAATACGATCGGGTGGGGCTAATTCAAATCCCTCAGGTAAAATAAGAACAGCCCCGACATTCAAACCTCCCTTTTTGCCGTTAGCAAGAACTTGTTTTAATTGCATATCATAAGGAATTCGAACAACTGCTTCAAATACAGTATCGGGAAGGACTGCTTGTGGAACCTCAATGTCCACGGGCTTATTAGCTAAATGGCAATTGGCACATACAATACGTCCAGTTGCTTCTCGTGGATTTTCATAACCTTGCTGCGCGAAAATGGGATATGCATTCGAAATGGATGACCGAGTTAGTATATATATCACAAGCGATATGGAAATGGATCGAGTAATCTGTTCTTTTATCCAAGAAAAGGTATTTATAGTTTGCATAGTCCAATCGTTGATTCCGAAAATTTCTACAATAAATTGGGTAGGTTGCTAGTATAGTTCCCTATCCACGATTCTGCTATTTATTTTAACTGAAAACTGAATTTACTGAAATAATAGAATATTACTGGAATATGGGAGGAACTCCTCATTTTAGATGGGTAGAAATAGAAAGAGGAAAGAAAATTTGGAATGCTTTGATTTTGATAAAGTAACAAACATTCTAATTCGAAATTAGAATTGAATTTTTATGCGTATACCCTTTTTATTCTTTTCAGTCATTCATTGAATGATAAATCACTACAAGTGATGGGGATACACGATTTAAATGACGAAAAATCCAATATTTCAAAATTGTATCTAGAATGACTGGAAACGTGGAAACAAGACCAGATATAATTTGATCGTTATCAGCAAATCCAAAATCTTTGTAGATAGAGCCAATCATTAGTTCCCAACCATGAGGCGAATGAAATCCGATACATAAATCAGTTAATAAAAGAATAGAAAAAGATTTTATTGTGTCGCTTAAATTATATAGGAATTCCTGAACCCAAGAGTTAAGAAGAATAAGTTGTTTATTTCCCAGAATAGAATAACCGCTTAGAATAAGGAAACAGATTAAATTTGTCAAGAAGTGCAAAATCATATGAATACAATCCGCATTGTGCATCTTGATCAATTGAATCGTTTCATTGTGGATTCCTATACGAAGCTTTTGTATATGTGTTTTCGGGTATTCCTTTATCATTTCGTCCAACAAGTGTAGCTCCTCTAATTCCATGAATTTTTCTAGAAGGTTTTTTTCTTGAATATCATTCAAAAAAGTTTCTGATTGCTTAGTGTTCCACCAATTAGTAACCCAAGATTCCAAACCTTTTTGAAATGATAGAGAGATCCACCAGGGTAAAAATACTATAGATACAAGATATAGAAAAGGAATAAATGTTTTCTTTTTTTCCATTTTTTTTTTTCATCTATAAATTGTTAATGAATCCGTCGTGTTCGTCGACTTTATGCGATCTAATATTTCTATCAAATATGAATTCTATTCCAATGGATCGAATCCATAAATCTATTCTTTGTTTTTTGTGATTTGATAATTAGCCCTTGAATGGTGAAAAAATACAGAAATAGAAAAAGAGTCCACTTCGAATTCGAATGAAGAAATAATAAAAAAGGGGGGTGTTTCCGAATATTGCAATTGATAAAAATCGAAACAAAGCAATTCCTTCTTGTCGATGAATACGCGGCAGAACCACTTCATTTTTTAAAATACTTCAATTGGTACACGCAAAAAATAAGCCAATTCAGCAGCTTTTTGTTCAATTTCTCGTGGAGTCAAATTTTCATCAGTACGAGTCAAAGGAATAGCTCCCTGGCCTTTGATTTCCAGATAAAGGACACGACGAGTATAAATACCCTCCTTTAGTTCTATTCTAATAGATTGAATATCCTTTATAAGATATCGGAAGAAGATGCGACGATTTTTTCCAGGGAATCCCCAACGAAAAATACATACTATTCCTTCTTTTATATCGAATCGATCATAACCACTACCTACATTCCACAAAATTGTACACCACAAGTATGAGCTAATAAAGAGGCCCGCGATCCCATAGAAAGACATCACGATTCCTTGTGGAAAAAAAAGAATTTGCTGGGGAGGAAATAAAGATATCAAATTCCTACCAAGATAGCTGGAAATTCCAACCAATAAGAATCCTAATGAACCAAAAAAAAGAATAAAGGCCCAGCAGAAATTACTGATTTTTCGAGATCCCCCTATAAGTTCTATCCATATACGTTCTGATCGCCAATTCATACTAGATCTGGTTACATTTAATTTGAATTGAAAGAATACCTCAAATGAATTGTACTTTCCTTACTCTGTCTTGTTTCCGATGGAACTCTCATCAACTAGTCCTATTCTGATGTCGTATTTGTTTCACTTTTATTTAATATTTAAATTAAATATCTAATTATTTATTTCTATTTTTAGTTAGATCAAAATAATAATATCTACCCCTATGTCATCATTTTTCCACATACATAAGGGCTCTTGCATTTATATTCGTAAGAAATCACGTGGTACACCATTCTGCTAAATAGATATCTGTGTTATGATTCACTTGAAAAATGAGATTTGAATCAGAAGATCTAAACAATCTTATTTTTTTGAACATGAAGAAATAAAGAAGCCATTGCAATTGCCGGAAATACTAGGCCTACTAAAGGCACTAAAATAGAGGGAAAGCTCATAGTTATTACCTCGATTTACTAGAAATTTTAATTGTATCCGTTTGTTCTATTTTTTTTTTTGTTATTATGTTATTATATTAATTAATTAATTAGAATTCTAATTCTATATCTATAGAATAAGTATAGTATAGAAAGTATATAATATAATAAGTACAAAGAATGTAGAACTATTGCTTTCTGTTTCTAAATAGAATATATGATAATCGACTTTATTTTATTATTATTCTATTATTTTTTCTTTTGCTTCTACTAATTACCAAATTCTCGAAAATTAGAGGATTTCTTAGAAATGAAATTCAATTTCCAATTGATTCGTTAGAGTCTGATACAAGAGGTATTCTTAATAAAGATTCACAGAAAATATCGAAAGAACCAAAAAAAGCTATTTCAAAATTCTTTTTTTATTCCAAAAATAGGATATCGCCAACCAAAAACCACCATTCTTCCGGTTTTGACTTTGCTTTGATTCCGATTCCAATAAAAAAAAAAAACAAATATTTTTTGACACAAATACAAATAAAATAATTGACTTTAATCCTCAATTTTCTTTTGATTCAAAGGAAAAAAGGTATGCAGCTGAAATAATTCACTTAGAACGCCTTTTAAAAGGTTACGCGGTACGATTGGATCAAATAAACCTTTATGAAATAAAGCTTCGGCTTCTTGTGAACCTTCAGGTACTGGCTTATTCAATGTTTGTTCAATTACTCTTTTACCCGCAAATGCAATGTAGGCATTAGGTTCGGCAATAATGATATCCCCCAACATACCAAAACTGGCTGTCACCCCGCCGGTAGTGGGAGATGTAAGGATTGATACATATAATAACTTTTTATTTGATTGATAATCATATAAAACAGACGAGACTTTAGCCATTTGCATTAAGCTCAAACTTCCTTCTTGCATACGTGCCCCTCCGGAAGCACATACTATAATAAGGGGTAGGGGTTTATTGGCAGCATATTCAACCAACCGGGTGATTTTTTCACCTACTACAGATCCCATACTACCTGCCAGAAACTCAAAATCCATAACTCCAATTGCTACAGGAATACCGTTTAGTTGACCTATACCCGTTTGAACAGCTTCAGTTAAACCTGTCTTTTTTTGATAAGAATCAATACGCTCTTTATAAACTTCCCCCTCCGACTGAAATTCAATAGGATCCGTAGCGACCATATCTTCATCCATAGGATTCCAAGTACCCGGATCAATCAGAAGTTCGATTCTATCTGAACTACTCATTTTCAAATAATATCCACATTGTTCACAAATACCCATTTTTGACTTAAGCAATTTCTTATAATTTAATGCATAACAATCTTCGCATTGAACCCACAAATGCTTATATTTTTGAGTTCCATTAAGATTATTAAAACTTTCTCTTCTAGTTAAATTACTACCATTCGTGCTAGTTCTTTTACTGAAACTTTCCCTCCTATTTTCACTTTCATTAAAAATGTAACTCAAAATGTAACTG